TTTGATATATATATATAAATATATAAATATAAATTTTGATATATATATATAAATATAAATATAAATAATATTAATATTAAATAATATAAATATTAATATTAAATAATATAAATATAAATATAATAAATATAATATAGCAATATAGCAAATATAGCAATATAGCAATGGCAATCCAATGAATTCTTTCAATTCAGGGCCGATCCCTATTGCTTTTGCTTTGCTTTTATTGACCCATCAAGACGAGATTCACTTGATTGATACATGTACTAATCTGACATAGATCCAAGATATTTCATTGAATCCCTTCCCAGATTTATGAGTTCCACATCATCCCTTTTGAATCAATCAAAAAAAAAAAAATGTCTATTGTTTCTTAATTTCCTGGATTAATGTTAGTGTGAGATAGAGATAGGCATATCCCATCTTATCTTAATGATGAGTGAATCAATGGGTTCAAATTGAAGAAATAAATGAGGGTTGACCTTTGACCTTTTTTTGTCTGTCGGACAAATCACTCCCTGAAGGGACCCTATACTTCACTTCGTTATACGTTATATATATCATATCATGTCATATCATGGTTCATGAATGAAAAATCCAAAAATTCTATGGGATCCTGGAAGCAGGAAAGCTTTTTAGAATCTAGTACATTATATTGACAATTCCAAAAAACTGCCCATACTATGAGCATAGTATGAGGACGGTCGGGCAAGTATGCCCCCATCGTCTAGTGGTTCAGGACATCTCTCTTTCAAGGAGGCAGCGGGGATTCGACTTCCCCTGGGGGTAGGGTACTACGATACGAAAGAAAGTTGATCATGGATTATCAATAAGCCTAGAATTTATTCTTCCTGGGTCGATGCCCGAGCGGTTAATGGGGACGGACTGTAAATTCGTTGGCGATATGTCTACGCTGGTTCAAATCCAGCTCGGCCCACAAATTCGCCGATTCATGAGGATGATATAACCAAATTTGTCCTCCAGAAATGCCCGATATGATATAATATATAAGTATAAGAAATCAGAATAAAGGGTCGATTTTTCTGCAATATCCCCTTTATTTATATTTATTCCTCACACGTTCTGATCTTTCTAACGATCTAGATTCCAAATGCAAAATTCGTTGCAAGTATCAAGTATAAAGGAAAGGGTTAAAGAAAAAAAAAGTCCTTTTTTCCATTGAATAATTTATTATCAATTATCAATAGATTGGCAATAACCACAGGATTACTAGTAATCCGTGTCAATCTCACTATAATCCATATCCATAATTCAGTATATCAGTATAGTATATAACTCATGTTTCTGTTACAACACGACGATTTTCATTTTCAATTTAAATATAAACAATTCGAATAAAATCATAAGAATATGTATGCTGGACACCTCACCCTGGGATTGTAGTTCAATCGGTCAGAGCACCGCCCTGTCAAGGCGGAAGCTGCGGGTTCGAGCCCCGTCAGTCCCGACCTCGGATCCGATGAATCCATCAATTCCTCCCTCTATTTTATGTGAGGAGGGGGAACAAGGAGCAGGATCAAATTACCATCGAGCGCGGGATCCTTAATTTCTTTTATTTCGAATTTTTCATAGGACAAAGGCGGGAATTTCAATTACTTCAACTAGGATCGATTTATGGGGGAGAAACATATGTATTCAGAGGTATCACCATACTTAGGATTCTAAGAGAGACCCACAGGTTTGGCTTTTCGATTGCTCCTGATTAATGAAATGGAAATAGAATAGAGTACCTGTTTCCGAGGAGTACATATACAAATCGTATTCGTTTATTCTACGATACACAATTAACTTAAGATAGTGACTCCGACAGCGACAGAGTACTTTTCAGATTAAACCTAACCCCTTTTCTAGCTACGATTTTGTATAACCTCAATTAGTAATTAAAAACAATCTATCTATATATTTATATTTTATTTGATACTTTATTTTATACTTTATTTAACATATTTATACTTTATTTAACATAACAGGGTCCCATCGAAGAAAGCACAAAATCAATAAAGTGAATTTGTCGGAATATTAGCTCTTTTTGGGAGACCCATTTTTCTCATGTTTCTCTGTCTTCCAAGAAGATTAGATCATTACAAAAAAAAAACTTCGCTTCGAACTTAACTCGTTCCTTTTCCATTTAACGTCTACTGTTTAGGTCTGTGACCAATGGAACACCGGTCTGATGATACCTCATCAGATGATTGTTATAAGGAAGATGATAGATTATAGAAAATAAAGAGTGGAAAAAAGATGAGAAATTCAATGGATTCTTGATTAGATCAGGAATCCCATTTTGGATTCGATATGGATAAATGATCTTATTATGTTATACTATTCAATTCTCGACGACGAATCGATTTAATGGATAACATATTGTTATTCATAATATTGACCCGACTCAGTATCATCAGGATGCAATCCATCCCATTGAATTTACGGGAGAAATACTTTTTCTATGGGATTAGATCCCGAGTTATTGCGAACCAAAAAAACCAATGAGATTATGGAAGTCAATATTCTCGCATTTATTGCTACTGCGTTGTTCATTCTAGTTCCTACTGCTTTTTTACTTATCATCTACGTAAAAACAGTCAGTCAAAATGACTAATTTGAATGAAACTTTACTTATTAGCTCTTATCAATGATTGAAGAAATGATCAATGATTGAAGAAATGAAAGGGATTCCAATTCCAAGTCTTAAATGAAATGAGCGGACTGGAATCCGCAGTATAATAGATAGCGTGGTAGAAAGAACTATATGAAACTTTCTACCACGCTATCCATTATTTTATTGATTATTTTATTGTATAAAGTTCTATTGCACAAAGATATGGGCTTCTTGATATAGACCAATCCACAATACCATATGTAATGTATCTACATAAAAGAAGTAATGGGGCCGTTAACAGAGGATCCAAAGAGTTCTATATTCACTTCTTCAAATTTTTAAAAGGAGTAGTAAAACCCACCAAATTTTCATGCTTGAACCATGACATGAGGTTAAAAGCATAAATAAGATTCCTAGGAGTATAAAAAAACGGTAAGTGGGCATGAATCACCCAACACAAGATCTTATTATGTTAGTACTTCTTACCACTATGTCTATGTCGCCTCCAGCGGAAAGTACGTATCCACGTAATAGCAGAAGAACTTCCTTTTTGAACAGCCAAGAGGGAAACAAATAAAAAAAAAAATAGGGGTTGGTTCCTACTCATTGGAATATCCATAATTCTGGGAAAAGCGAATTCATCGAAATAAAATATTTAGTAATAGGAAAAATTCGGTTGGAAAAATTTCCTATCATGTGTATTCCTTATCTTATAATTATATTATAATTATAAAAATTAAAATAAATTATAATTATAATTATAAAAATAAAATAAATGAGTTTCGAAATACGAACAACATCGGAATCAAATTATTGAAATATTTGTTTGATCGAAAGGTTCTTGTTCATATATGACTGGATTCTAGTAGAATTTTTGAAATGGAGATATTTTTATTTTAAAACGCTTCGCAGAACGATTTATTAAACAATTGATACAATTCGATTACTCAATTTCATTAGTAGTATCTCTAGAGTCCACTTCTTCCCCATACTACGAGTGAAAGGGAAAATGTAAAGACTACCATTAAAGCAGCCCAAGCGAGACTTACTATATCCATGTGAATTATGTCCTCTATCTCTATGAATATGAAGGAATTATTCCATTATTAATCACTAATAATAGTGGAATCAATGGCGCAGAGTCAAAATGAATGGCATTCTGACCTAACACTATTGATGAACCAATCCAATAAATACACTCGTAACAAGTTCCTAATATGATTTCTGGTGGAATCGGAAAGCATTAAGCACAAGTAAGCACAAGTAAGATATACAGTTATCCTTAGAAGTCTTAAGGAAATGTTACTAATGCAACATGTAGGAATAGTAAGACCTATTGTTTGTTTTGCCGCCTTTCATAAGCAAAAGAAAAAAAATGGAAGTCCTTTATGAAACCCCTGTATTCTTAAAATCCAGTATTGGCAATAGCCCTTTGCTTATGCTTCTGCCGGCCAATATTGGGGCTAGTTCTATTAGCGGAATACGGGATTCCGAGTCTTTTGTTGATCAGGCGACACCCGGATTTGAACTGGGGAAAAAGGATTTGCAGTCCCCCGCCTTACCACTCGGCCATGCCGCCAAAACGATACAAAATAGATAGAGATGGAAATACTCTTTTTTATTTATTTATATTTATTTTTTTGTTTTTGGGCGATTACTAAACCGTTTCTTTTTTATTTGATTTGGATTGGGTCTTAAATACCCGATTCTTTATCCCTTTCCAAAAGGAAATCCCTCTTTGAGAGGATCCATTGGTTCTCTTGATTGTATAGTCTTTCAAAGCATATAGCACCTAATAACTTTCCTTCTCTTTATATTTTATATTGAATATTGAATTGAAAGAGAAAAAAAAAAAAAAGATTTCCAGACACGGAATCATCAGGGCAAACTAGAACCATTAACTATTGCCTGTGAATTCATGAGCGGTTCCTGGATTTGGATCTCCCATTTTGTTTCCTTAATAACAAATAACAAAAGAAAATAAAATGGATACACGACTAATACTAATTAGTATCAATTCTTTCAATAACCAATCCTTTTCAATTTCTTTTCAATTTCAATTATAATAACAATTATAATAACAATTATGTGTATATGTAAACCCTAGAACAGAAATTGTTACACGGATACCTAGTCAGGTATCTTATCTACATATCCCTTCCTTATAGAATAGAGGAATCTAGAATAGAGGAATCGTCGTGCTTCAATTTTGCATTGAATAGATTGAATCTAATTTCTAAATTTGGATATAGCACGGCCCTTGTTGACCCAAGCGGAATTGCGATAAAAGGTGGAATATGTAGATAGTTAGATAGCTATATCCGCATGTATAGCTATATCCGCATGTATAGCTATATCCGCATGTACTTAATTATATCCG